ATTCTATAGATTCTATTTTATTCTTATATTTTATTCTATTTTGAATATATATTTTTGAAATAGAATAAAATATAAGAATTTATTTCTATTATTCATTTTTGATTTTGAAATATTTAATTGATAAATACTTATCAATTATTAAATAATTTAGTATTCGAATTCCATTTTTTTCTATTCTAAAAAAAAATTATATTATATAAAATTATATTATACTATATTATAGTAATTTATTTGTTTTAATAAGAAAAAAATATATTCTGTACTGTATCTGTGTATTCTTTATTCCTACGAAACAAACTAGAACGATCTGAGAAGGGATATAATGAAATTCTTTGATTGGTTCTTCGCAAAAGAATGATTTCATTTTATTTACCTAATGGACCAAGATTAATTCTAACAAATAAAAAAATTCGAAATAATAAAAACTTTTATTTTTTTATTCGAAACGCCCCGTGATCCTCAACCAATTTTGTGCTTCAATATAATTCTCGGGAGTAAGCGTTATCGCCTGTTTCCAATACTCAGCGGCTTGATCGAACCAAGCCTCCGCAATTTCAGAATCTCCCTGTTGAATGGCCTGTTCTCCCCGGTCGGAATAGGTGGGTCAATTCCTTTCCTTAGAACCGTACTTGAGAGTTTCCTACCTCATACGGCTCCGCAGCCAATTCTTTTGGTGTCCTTTTTTTACCTATCAAATCGAAGGGAAAAACGGAATGAGATTTCTTATGGATCTATCCCACTCTTCGGGGTAACCAAAAGAGGTTAATCGCATGAGTTTCAAACTTTCATTTTGATTAATAATCAGTTTTATCTTTTCTCCCACCTGCGGAAGAATAAAGCATACATAGGTATTTACTCCTATCGTTAGTATTTTCTGCAAGGTAACTATCTCGGTTTCATATAGAAATTTTTTCATATCTAAACTTATATAGAATCTTTGAAAAAGGCTTTCCATAGGTAAGAAAGAAAAGACTTACTATCTTTGGGATCTGATCCTACACCGCCGCTCAATACCTTAGTGGACCGACTCTATTACATAAGTTAATTCCCAACTTCTATCTATCTTATATATAGGCATAAGTAAGCAGTTCTTTTATTAATGTATTGGCCCAAAACCTCGTTACTAGATCTTTACGGTGCTTCCTCTCTATCAATTCTCGATTTTTTTTATCCATAGACATTAAAAAAGGGTATATAGGCATATCTTATTTCTTCATATTTTGACTTATATGAAGTTTCTTTCTTTGCTACAGCTCATAAAAATCGTCGTTTTGGACGATGCAGATGTAGCGAGCTTTTTTTTTAGTATTTACTAGCAGATTTGGTCTTCCTTTTTCTTTCTATAGTGGAGATAGTCGCACGTAATGACAGATCACCGCCATATTATTAAAAGCTTGGGGTAAGAATGGGTTTCGTTCTAGTGCCCTAAAATAATATTCTAAAGCTTTTGTATGTTCTCCATTACTTGTGTGGATAAGGCCTATATTGTAGAGTATATAACTTCGATCGTAGGGATCGATTTCTAGTCGCATAGCTTCATAATAATTCTGTAAAGCTTCCGCATAATTTCCTTCGGATTGAGCTGACATCCGTTACGGTCGTCATTCGATTCAAAGAATCTCCGTTCCAGAACCGTACGTGAAATTTGCATCTCATACGGCTCCTCCTTTAATATGCATAATGAGAATAAGAAACACATGGAATCAAAAAGGGGTGCAATATTTTCATTATGGACTGAGCGGGGCTAGCGTTTTTACAAAAAATATCTAGCCAACCTTCTTTCGAAAGAGCTTTTACTAACATCAAACGTCTTGATACTGAATAGAAAGGATAACTCCAGCAATTCCTTTGTCCTCAACGCCTCCTAATTTCCAGGAAATAGTCACTTCAACAGTCTTCGATGGTTATATGGATAACCAAAGTACGAACGAGATGGATATTTGTTGTCCCAACCATTTTTGTTAGTCCCAATCCAGATACGAGAGGGGAGTAGGTAGGTAATTTTTAACAAAGCTTTTGTGTTGTCGATTGCTGGGTGTAGTGCTTCTTCCCCTATGCCGCCTATTGATACTATATTACCAGGAAGTAGGATTGACCCGTAATACAGAACACAGAGGTGTAACCTTTCGCTCAATACTAAAATCGATAACTGAAGCATAGTATTTGAGGCTGCATCAATCGAGGATACACGACAGAAGGAATTGTTCTATTTCTAAACTTCACCTTCAACAAGCGTAGGTTTATTTCAATAATATAGAAGTTTATTTCAATAATATAGAATAAGAATATTTTTTCTTTCTATCTCAAATCGTATGCCTTTTTCGTAAAACTAGAAGCAGTAAAATTGAATTAAAAAAAAAAAAAAAAAGAATCAAATCACACCATCTCTGTAATAAGTAAATGCCTCTTTTTCTCCTGAAGTTGTCGGAATTATTCGTAATAAGATATTGGCCACAATTGAAAAGGTCTTATCAATAAAATTTCCATTTATACGTGATCTAGGCATAGGTATCAATCCATTCTATAATTCTTCTCATTACCCTTTCTTTGGGGGAAAATGATCCCACAAACAAAGGATTTTTACAGTACGAAATAACATAAAAGCAGATTCATTTCCAAACAAAATAAATTTAATGAACCTTCTCCTACTACTTAATTTTTTTAATATTTAAAATTTTTTTTATTCCAATTATTCCAAATACTCAAATTGCTCCTTTTTCAAAAATCAATAACAAGAATCAATAAGAAATAAAATAGTTGAATCCTGTTCGAATTCATACAAAACAAATGTAGTAGTATAGGAACTATTCCAATTTCATCGAAGCGGAAGAATCAAGGAATTTTTCGATTAGGTCAAAAATCATTTTGATTGAATTATGATCTAAAGAAGAGTAAAGGAAAAAGAATCGAATAATCATTCTATGATGGAAATCAATAGAATAACTGTTTATTTTTCCTGTGTCCATAGCGAGTATACACTATACAACCAAATAGAAACATCCCCGGGATGATTCATGAATTTGTAATAGATCGATGAGATAAAGGATTTGTTAGTGAGAACTTTAAAACTAGAAAGGAATTTTCGAATTTTTATGGAATTGTCGTCTAAATCGAAATAGAACCATGGGTGAAGAGTATCCATTAATCATACATGGTCTAAAAAACATAAACCCATCAATCAATCAGTGGATTCGTTCAAATTCATTGATTTAATCCGGTCTATTTGGGCTGGTCATCCCTATCGAAACAAAAATCGAAAGTATTCATATAAATATGAATTAATTATAGTAATGTCTCGCTATTTCTTCGGTTTATGAGTCATAATCATTGTGTAGGAGAGATGGCCGAGTGGTTTAAGGCGTAGCATTGGAACTGCTATGTAGGCTTTTGTTTACCGAGGGTTCGAATCCCTCTCTTTCCATACTTTCGCCTAATTCGCCAACATTCCTAACTGTAACAAATCAAACAACAAGAAATACCATTTAATTTAGTAGTAGAACATAACAGTTAGGTCCTTCTTTTATTTTGATTTTAATATATATTTTACTTTTCATTGCTGCGGTACGTAAAATACTGGTAAAGTAAAGTACGGGCAAGGAATGAAAATCTTTCTGCCGATCTATGATACATGAATAGGAAAAATCCAGGGAGGGGTGGGATATATGAGTCGGAGAAAATCCGGACCAAACCCCTGACTTTAAACCTTAAGTCAATTTACTTTGGCAAAAGAAGGGGGCAAAATTGTCCGAACTCTTTGCTTTGTATTTTATTTAGGGTTAAGTCTGACGGGAATAATATTCTACCACTAGCAATTCATTTATTTTTAAACCGACCCACTTACTATCTATTATTTGATTGACTAATCCTTTATATGGGAATGGGTGAAGGGTCAAATGTTTGGGCAATTCCTTACGGGGGGATGAATCAAGATAATTTTTAATTAGAGTTCCGGATTTTTGTTCATCCCTCGCCATAATAGTATCTTGGGGTTTGCAACGATAACTTGGTATATCTACTATACGACCATTAACTAAAATATGTCTATGGTTAACTAATTGGCGGGCTGCCGGAATAGTCGGAGCCATACCCAACCTAAAAAGGATGTTATCCAAACGCATTTCAAGTAATTGTAGTAAAACCTGACCTGTTGACCCTTTGGATTTTCTAGCGATACGCACGTATTTAAGTAATTGTCGTTCTGTAATACCATAATGAAAACGCAATTTTTGTTTTTCTTCTAGACGAATACGATATTGAGATCTTTTCCCGGAACGTGATCGGTTTCTAAGATGAGTTTCGTCTCTAGGCCTTTTATTAGTTAATCCAGGCAAAGCCCCTAGACGGCGTATTTTTTTGAAACGAGGCCCTCGGTAACGCGACATAAAGACTCCTTTCTTTTTTCTTTATTTATTTTCTTTTTTTATATTTCATTTTACAAAAGAAATCGAAATTAAAACTGAACTAAATGATAAATGAAGCGAAATCCCCTGAAGTATTGTATTACAATAAATAATAAATAATGAAATGAATTATTATTGTATAAATATCCTATACGCTTTTTATTATATATTTAATTTTTTATTTTTATTTTAAAATATGTAAGTAAAATAAAAGTAAAAGAGAGGGTTAAATCTCCGCACACCAAATCAGGAAAAAGACTCTTTCTTTTCCTTTTATTCATATGAATAAGAAAAGAAAGGGGACCTTATTGTTTGTTCTTTGATTTCAAAAAATTATTCATCATGTAAAATAAATCGAACAAAAAAAAAAAAAATAGAGAAAAGCCGGCTATCGGAGTCGAACCGATGACCATCGCATTACAAATGCGATGCTCTAACCTCTGAGCTAAGCGGGCTCACAGAAATTCTACATACATAGGAATTCGATAAACTATACCTTAGTCTAGGCTTAGCTATTAAATATTATTAACTATTCATTTTTATTCTTTTATAATAAAAAAAAATTTTATTTCAAATCAAATAAATATTGAATTTCGTTTTTTTTATTTCTTTCATTTCTATATATTTTTTATTTTTGTCTAGAATAATTAAATTCTATTTAAATTCTATTTCGTTCTATTTAGAAATTATATGAAATTTTATTTCTATTTAGTTTAGTGAGTCTATGAATTTTCAAATTCATTTCAAATCAAAATTGAAAATAATTATATTATTAATATAAATGGATATTTATTTTCATTTTTGTTTTTTGTTATAGTATATAGGTCTGCCCTAAGAAAAAAACCTAAAAAAAGGAAGGAAAGGATAAGAATAAAAAAATTCATTAAAAAAAATTCGAATTATAAGAATTTAGAATCGATAAAGATGAAATCCAGATAGATCATAATAACATAATAAGATAGAAGATATTCTTTTGCTTTCATTCAGAGACTAAGATGAAAAACAAAGAATCGAACCCTTGAGTATTAAAAATTGCATGGGAAAATAAAAGGATAAGAAGATATATATGGTATATATCCATCCATATTGAATTGCAGCTACAGAAATGATAGAATCATTTCTAATTAGACCAAATCAAAAATAAAATATAGGCTTTCGATAGAGATGAAAGAAGTTAGACAAAAAAGAAAAAAGGAGGAAACACCTTTCGATCTAGTAATCGGTATAGTAATCCGTATCAAATCTAATGAATTCGACGGTTCCGACATAAAAGAATAAAAAAGAGGGGGGAAAGACATTCCACTGAGATCCTAATTAAAAAAAAAAGAAAGGGGGATATGGCGAAATCGGTAGACGCTACGGACTTAATTGGCTTGAGCCTTAGTATGGAAACCTACTAAGTGAAAACTTTCAAATTCAGAGAAACCCCGGAATTAATAAAAATGGGGCAATCCTGAGCCAACTCCTTTTTTCAAAAAAAAAAAGGAAAGGTGCAGAGACTCAAAGGAAGTTGTTCTAACAAATGGGGTTGACTGTGTTGTGTTCTTATAAAAATTCTTCCGTCAAAACTTCAATAAAAAAAAGGGTAAAGCATATACGTAGTGAACTATATCAAATGATTAATGACAACCCGAATCCGTAATCTGTATTTATATATATATAATCTGATAATCTGAATTATATTTTATATAATATGAATATGAAATATATATTATAAAATAGATAATTCTATCTAAATAAAAATTTTAGAATATGAAATGAAAAAATTTATATTAAAAAAAGGAAGAATTGTTGGGTTATGAATCGATTCCAAGTTGAAAAAAGAATCAAATATTCATTTACTCCATAGTCTGATAGATCTTTTGAAGAACTGATTAATCGGACGAGAATGAAGATAGAGTCCCGTTCTACATGTCAATACTGACAACAATGAAATTTATAGTAAGAGGAAAATCCGTCGACTTTAAAAATCGTGAGGGTTCAAGTCCCTCTATCCCCAAGAGCTTATTTCACTCCCTAACTAGTTATCCTTTTTTTATTAACAGTTTGAAGGTGGCTATGCTCCTCATTTTTTTGTTTTCAATTTCAAAAGGGCTAAAGGCTCCGGACGGAAATGCTTTTCCCCTATCACAAGTCTTGTGATATACGTACAAATGAATATCTTTGAGCAAGGAATAATCATTTGAGTGATTCACAATCAATATCATTACGCGTACTAAACCTTAAATAAACTTAGAGACAAAGGAAACAAAGTCCTTCTTTTTGAAGACCAAAGAAATTACGGCACCTAGATAAGCCTTTGTAAGACCTTTCGTCCTTTTAATTGACATAGACCCGAGTTCTCTATTAAAATGAGTAGATGTTGCGCCAGAAGGGGGAATGGTCGGGATAGCTCAGCTGGTAGAGCAGAGGACTGAAAATCCTCGTGTCACCAGTTCAAATCTGGTTCCTGGCACATGATTAATTTTTTGACGAGTATCCATTCTAGAAATTAACCAATATGGATTGATGTACATATTCATTAATAGTCGAGATCATGACACATACGTAAGTTATTTATTTAGTTATCGCGCAATATACCCCATCTATTTTTTAGATAGATGGATAGATAGTTTTTAAAATAAAGAATTTCATTATGTTTTCTTTTTTTTTTTTTCATATTGTGTCTCCTCTCATGCAAAATGAATAGATTTTTAATACTTCATACATATTCCAAAAGGTTACATTAGTTAGTTGAAATGCCCAAAAAACTAAGAGGATGGGGGTACCGGTCTAGCGACCCCCTCCTCGAATGTCGGGGGGGGGGGCCGGTCTAGCGACCCCCTCCTCGAATGTCGGGGGGGGGGGGTTGTTGATTCTCTGGCATCCCCTACACTAGAGATACACTAGAGAATACCCCCCGTGTCCTTGTTTTTCCTTTACCGGGGGGGGGGTTGCTGATTCTCTGATATCCCCCCTACAATAGAGAATCGGATACCCTCCCCCCCCCCCCCCACCCCATATCTTTTTCCATTTCTTCATACATTATATGACTTTCTGTAGCCCGTCTAAGTAAGTGATTATGCGCGGTACAAAGCTCATGATGGAGAACTTTTTAGTT